TATCCATTCGTTCGAAACTGATCTGCTTCTATTTCCACTTTCCGTAAGCGGGCCCGGGCTTTTTCCAGCTGTTCAAAGGCCCCCTCGCGTAGTTCTTCTGAATTTCGAATAGTATCCAAAATCCGTTGTTTTCGATTATCTAATAAATCACTTAATGAAAGTAGATTATCTTTCCATTCATTGCAAAACTTCCATGATCCCTTCCCGAACCAAACATGAATCTTTCGATTCATTTGGCTCTCACGCTCAATTATTTCAATTACTTATGGGGAAAATCCCATATCTTTTTTGACTGAAATGAGCCTAACCTCTCTTCTCTATTCATAATTCCTATTCCAAAATAAAAATATTGAAACTAATCACTAATCCGAGACCGAAATATTCGGAGGACTCTTCTGACCAAACAAGTAATTGTCAGTAAAGTTGTTTTTTTTTCAAATCCAAAGAATTTACTTTAATACATAGGTTATCGACTCAGCATTGGATAAGAATGAGTGAAATACTCATTTTTCAAAAAAAAAGGTCAAATCGTTTTTTCGACATGAGTGTTCTATACCGAAAAAAATTTCCAACTATTCATTTTGAGCCCATTTTTGTATTAACGTAGTAGTAGAAAGAGTACCGTGCTGCGTCTAGACTTCAAACAGTTTAGCTTTAACCATATTAATGGTCCCCCGTTATTGGTTGAAAGAGAATCAAAGTATATTTACCCATGAATCACGAACTGCTATGGTTCTTAAAGATGATTTTCAAATTATTTCAGAAGTAATTCGTGGGATCATGCACCTTTTCTTTCCTAGTTAAAAACGAAAAAAAAACGCAGCTGGTTCAATTCAGCCTATTCTTAAAACAAACAACTCGCACACACCCCCTTTCCAAAAAAAATCAATACACCAAGGACTACGCTTAGATTTATTGGATTTGTTGCGAAAATATCGGTATTAAACCCGAAACTTCCGGCGGATGGCCAGTGACCCAGGAAAACGAAAGAATCGGTTACATTTTTCATATGATCTCCTTTTTTCTTAGAAACTATAGACAGCCTAAATATCTTATCTATTTTTTTTTTCTATTAGAAATGCATTTTTTTTTTTTGCAATTGGAAACCTCTACTAAGTATTGTTCTTATTAAAATTGAGTTTCGAATTCGTTACCAGATCGCGTGTTAATAATATAGACTATTGCAACATTCCCTTGAAAAAAAAGAGGGGGTTCGATTGGACTAAGAACGGGGAAGGAAGAAAGCGAATTAGTATAGTAATTCCTCATCCTCAAATCAGTCCTTCCCGTGGTAGGTTATTGTCCAAATAAAAATAAATAAGTAATTGTAGGAATGAAATCTTGATATAACATAATTCGAAAAAACAAGCAGCAAGTACAAGGCAATAAAAAAAATACGTTTGGATTAAACAAAAGGATTTGCAAATAAAAGTGCTAAGGCTACAACTAATCCATAAATTGTTAAAGCTTCCATAAAAGCCAGACTAAGCAATAAAGTACCTCGGATTTTTCCCTCTGCCTCGGGTTGTCTTGCGATACCTTCTACAGCTTGCCCCGCGGCAGTACCTTGACCAACCCCAGGTCCAATAGAAGCAAGCCCAACAGCCAACCCAGCAGCAATAACGGAAGCGGCAGAAATCAATGGATTCATGATAAGTTCCTCGCACCAAAAAAAAAAAAAAATGGTTAATGATACAATCAATTAATAAATTTCGAACTCTTCGTTCTTTATTCTTGATTTAATCTCTTTATTCAATTATTCAATATTGAATTTACAGTTCCAAACGAAAAGGAGGGACTTTTATTGAAATCCCTATCTAAATCTCCAGGGCGGATTAGATATATCTTTTCGATATATCTTTTAACGCATATCTAACTATATAAATAGTTAATACTTAATATTGCATATACACGTCTTTCTTCCATAACGTAAACCAACTATTCGTATCTTAAATTCAATCGGATTCGAAAATCATTTTTTGATGTTGAAACATTCACAAAAAGAAAGTTAGAGTCACAAAAAGAAAGTTGGCTTATAGCCATTATTCCATTATTTATATATATTCCATAGACTTAGTTTGATTTCACTCTTCTAAACAATCCTTTTTTTTTCTGAATCTCATTTTTTTTGAATTCTTCTCTTCCTTATCATTAGCCCACATGGATACAATCAATCTAAATGGACAAATTCATTAGTCTGAATCATTGCATAGAAATACAAGTCTTTGTTTTCTTGTAATTTTTTTTATTATTTTTTTATTATTTTTATTATTTATTAATATTTTATTATTAGTCAATCATTGAATTGAATAAAACCGATTGAAATAGAAATCGCTCTATCTCTATAGAAAGAACCCCTTTTTTTAATCACACCTTGGAAACAACTCTTATTCAGATTATGACTCCTAAAATTGGAATTGAATGAACAAAATAATCAAGCCAAAAAAAAGTGATTGGAAGAAGGTATAAATGATTCAAATGAATTCTAGGAAAAAGATCGTTTAGGAAAAAGATCTTTTAGATCTCTTTCCTTTTTTTGTTTTTTTACTATTCCTTTAGATCGTTATAAACCTTTTTTTCTATTTAGTTGTATATTTATGTTCACTAAGTATAAGTAGATTATCTTGAACAAGACATGGATTGCCTTAGACTAAGATAAAAAAGGCTATTTCAAAACAAAATTAGTTAATGATGCCCTTCCATGGATTCGCCTATATAAGCCGCAGCTAAAGTTGCAAAAATAAGAGCTTGAATACCACTTGTAAATAATCCAAGGAACATGACAGGTATAGGAACCACTGAAGGTACTAAAGAAACAAGAACAACAACTACTAATTCATCCGCTAATATATTTCCGAAAAGTCGAAAGCTAAGTGATAAAGGTTTTGTGAAATCTTCTAAAATGTTAATGGGCAAAAGAATTGGAGTTGGTTGAATGTATTTACTGAAATAACCTAATCCTTTTTTGCTAAGGCCCGCATAAAAATAGGCTATTGACGTAAGTAAAGCTAAAGCAACGGTAGTATTTATATCATTCGTAGGTGCAGCTAACTCCCCATGAGGTAACTCTATGATCTTCCACGGTAAAAGTGCACCCGCCCAATTAGAAACAAAAATAAATAGAAACATAGTTCCAATAAAGGGGACCCATGGGCCGTATTCCTCTCCGATCTGAGTTTGGCTCACATCTCGAATGAATTCAAGGACATATTCGAAGAAATTCTGACCGCCAGTTGGAATGGTTTGGGGGTTTCGAACAGCTACAATGGCTGAACCTAATAAGATAGCAATTACAACCCAAGAAGTAATAAGTACTTGGGCGTGGACTTGGAAACCTCCTATTTTCCAATAGAGATGCTGGCCTACTTCCACACCAGATATATCATATAACCCTTTTAGGATGTTGATGGAACATGATAGAACATTCATATTACCCCCTGAAAGAAAGAAAACTTTAAAAGGAATTATTTTGATTCAACCATCGTTTTTTTTTATTTGCCTACTAAAATTGTATATTTTAGATACCAACAAATCACATAATATAGCTTAGTTATTTTTATCTCTTTTGCGCGATTGAGAAATAGTAACCAATTCCATATCCATAAATGTATGGAGTTCACAAAATACAAAATATTTTGTTTATCTTATTATTAATCTATCTTATTATTAATCAGGACTTTCGTATATAGCTAGAACGACCCTCACAAATTGCAAATACTAATTTATTAAGAATTAATCGGATTGAAGCTATAGCGTCATCATTCCCTGGAATCGAAATATCTGCGAGATCCGGGTCACAGTTTGTATCAATTAAACAAATGGTTGGAATTCCCAAAGTGAGACATTCCCGAAGAGCCGTATATTCTTCTTGCTGATCAATGAGTATTACAATATCGGGTAACCCTGTCATATATTTAATCCCGCCCAGATATGTTTGCAAGTGAGCTAACTGTCTCTTCAATCGAGTCCCATCTCCTTTCGGAAGACGGTTGAGTCTACCTGTCTTTTGTTCCATTCTCAAGTCCCTGAACTTTTGAAGTCTAGTTTCTGTAGTAGACCAATTTGTTAAAATACCGCCGAGCCATTTTTTATTAACATAATGACACCGAGCCCTTATTGCAGCCCGCGCTACTGAATCCGCTGCTTTATTTTTGGTACCAACAATTAAGAATTGTTTTCTCTTACTTGCTGCATCAAAAACTAAATCACAAGCTTCTGATAAAAAACGAGCAGTTCTAGTAAGATTTATAATATGAATACCTTTACGTTTTGCAGAGATATAAGGTGCCATTCTCGGGTTCCATTTTCTAGTACCATGACCAAAATGAACTCCCGCTTTCATCATCTCTTCTAAATTAATGTTCCAATATCTTTTTATCATTTCTACCCACACTTCCTCTCTCTCTGTTTCTTTTTCAAACAAAGAAAAAGAGAGAGGGGGTACCCTGAAATAAATAATTGTTCCGATGGAACCTTATCTTTTCCCGGAGATTGAATGTTGATATACGATCCAAGCGATTAATTTCATTCTATTCCTTATTTTCTTTATTACTATTAATAAATCACATGGAACAAATCACAGGACCGCGATTAATTAAAATACAAAGGATGAATCCGCCCTTAGGAATCATTAAATTCTAGAAATGATTATTCTGATGTATCATAGAAATTTTTTGAAATGCAAGAATCAAATAACTCTCTGTGGTGGAATAAAATATCTCTATCTCTAAATTCCCCCTCGAATAAATTCTTCTTTTTGCTTTTCAAAGGCATGTTTTTATGTTTCCTTGAGCCTTGCACGAATCTTTTGAATCCGGTACCGACGGGTATCATACCGCCTAGAACAACGTTTTCTTTTAGGCCTTTCAACCAATCGATACGACCGCGGAGAGCAGCTTTTGCTAAAACGCGAGCAGTTTCTTGAAAACTGGCCTCGGATATGAAACTTTGAGTATTCAGAGATGCTCTCGTTATTCCCAATAATACGGGTCGGTAACAGATAGCTTCTTCCAAAGCGCGTCCCGTTCGTTCTGCTCGGAACAATCCAATTAGTTCTCCGGGTGAAAAAACATTAGACATTCCGTCTTCTGAAACCAATACTTTTGATGTTATTTGCCGTACAATAATTTCTATATGCCTATTATGAATCTGCACCCCTTGAGATCGATAAACTTTTTGGATCTTATTAACCAAAGAGATACGACTTTGCACTATAGTTAACTCAGCACCAATCAAGAATCCCCAAGGAATTCCAAGAATTCTTGTTATACACTCGTTCCAACCCTCAACCCTCTTTTCTAGGTTTAGCGATATTGAATCAATTGAACGCACTTCTAACACTTGTTCCACTTTTGGAAGACCCTGCGTTATATCACCAGATCTCGATTTTTCATATATAAATGTAACTAATGTATCTCCTTCGTAAAGGATTTCTCCATAATGGCCATGAACGGTTGCTCCTGGAGTGGCCAAATAAGGCTTAGCCGATCTTATTACTACAGAGTCAATGTGAACAATTAGAACTTGCCCCGATTTTAGATGTCGTCCGCTTTTGGCCATACATACATTTTCACAAATAAATTGTCCCAGTCTAATTATTGTGAAGAAAGATTCACAATAATTAGGATGATAATTATGATGGAGAAAATACCAATTCAAAGTGAATGGATTCAAAACACTCTTACTGCATGGATCGGGATTAACAATTCTCCCGGTTTCATCCATTAAATAATATTTAAGTACTTGAAAAGTCTTTTTAAAATTGTCAAGTTTCAAATATTTAGTTATGGAGATCTGATTATGAGTTATTAAATTGAAATGGTTTAAAAAATTCGCAATTTGAAGGGCTGTTCCTATTTGAAGTGCTGTTCCTAAAGGGCCCAACGAATTTCTAATTGAAATTATAGGATCTCTTTTAATTGATTTTTTTATTACATTGTGATGTTTTACATCATTGAATAGATCCATTCGAAAACAATTAGATGATGACAAAATTAGCAAAGATTGACATTCCTTATTTCTATTCAACAACGTACTAATAGTTCCGTGATTTTGTTTAAGTGATTGTTGAATCCTTGCCTTGGAATAACTGGGATAAAATGGATTAATATTGGTGCGATCTGATCCATTATTAGAGATCGGTCCTGAACCTGATGGATCATTTCTTTTTCTAGTTCTACTACTGATATATGAAATTTTGGATTTCAATAGATTGATTCTTAGGAAATCACGAATCAGACCATTTGTGGTTACTTCAACAAAAGAAGCGCGGGCCTCCTCGATAGAAGAACTTTTTTTGTCTTGGTCCCAATTCAACACTAAACAAGTACGAACTAATTGAATACTTGTGTCAGAAATTCCCCGAATTGGTTTACTATTTTCATAAATAATATAATTGACAACTCGAAGTTTCAGATTATCCTTTTCCTGCAATAGATCCTGGGGAAAAAGTGTTTCTAAATTGATACCGTTCGCTATCTCATATATGATTACTGGTCGAACCAAAACAAAATACTTTTTTTTGGTAGGTGTGATTCGTTGGATATAGATCCAATTTTTCACTTTTTTGGATTCCTTAGAATTTGTTTTTACCGTTCCTGGTGGTATCAAGATACCACTATGTCGGGATATCTTATCTGTCTCTCCCGGAAAATGGATATCTCCCGAAAAGATTTTAAGTTCGATTTTTTTTTTTTTTCTCTCCACTCGGACCAATCCGCCCCCTCGACTTCTTGTATTTAAAAAGATTTGTGTATCTACTCCAACGATACTATTGTTCCGTACCATTAGGGAAGAAAATTCGGGTAAAATATACACTTCCTCGGGAATGAAAAAAAAGCGATCCACTTGCATTTGGTATTTTGGCTTAAATTCTTTGACTCCCTGATACTCAATCAAATCTTCTTTTTTGACGATTGAATGCACCCCTATAGCCCCATATTTAGTAATTCCTGAACTCTTTCTTTGGTATTGGGGATCGTCGAAATAAGAAAAAACACTATTTCTACGGAAAATACCATTTATAGGTATTTCAATCGAGATAGCGGAGTAGGTCATTTGTTCTTTCTCTCGTTCTTGAATTGATTGGAATGGAATAATGAATTTATTTCTTCGCCTCTTTGCCAATAAATCAGAATTCTCGTAGAGAATAGCAGGATATATGAGATTCCAATGACCAGTACATATGATTCGATTAAGTCCTGAATAATCAGGAATCCTACTTTCTTTTTTACCCACTAAATCTGAACTAAAGAATTTGTGTTTAACTTGATCATTATTTAGGGAAGGACTAAAACTCTCTCTTCTTTTGACAGAAAGAGAATGAACGTTCATTTGGTCTTGATCCTTGTGTAGTGAAAAAGGAACTATACTGGATCTGCGCGAACATCCTGATAATATCCACAAATGGCTTGTTTTTGGTAAGAGATGGACATTACTATATTTAAATTCGGGCGCATGGTATACATGAGTACTCCAGTGCATTTCCCCTTCGGAATCGGA